TTTTTCAAATTCGATAAATGTTGGTTGATCGTATATTTCATTATAGTTATATGATTCAGAGTATCATTTCCTATTTGATCCCTTTGAATTCCATATTCGAAGTTGCGATCGGATCTATTCATTAAAAAGAATCGATTCGATACATTTCTTCCATAGGTGCTATATTGGATTTGAATCAGATTTCGGATCAATCTATATTGATTGACTGCCTCCCTTATGTTGTTGCTAGCAAATACCGCTGTTTTTAGTTTGGGATCTTCCAACTCATTCCCGCAGTAGATCCGGACCGATTTTTTTCTGATCCTTCGAGAAAAAGATTCATTCTCCTCATAAAAAAGAGGAGGTAGAACCAATAAAGATTTCTTTTTCGATTCATCTCTGGAGTTGAATACCTCATTCAAGAATTTTTTTTGATCCAACCCGTAGGAATCAATAGAAAAGGTAAATCCCCTATGATACACCAGCACCAGATCTGGCTCGGTTATTGATAGAGTGAATAGATCCGCCATTTCTGGGAATCTCTCTTCTGATTCAAAAAAATCGTGGCGTAACGCGTATCCCCCTTTGTTCCGGTCATGGAATAGATGAAAGAAATCAAAAAATGGATTTTTGTTCAAGAATGAAATCTTATTGGAACTGTCCATATCCGGTTCATCCTTCGGAACCAGATCCGGGATGTGATATGGTTCCGAAGGATGAATTGAGACGGTATCTTGTAAATACGTAATTATCTTGAATATATCAACCATTTCTTTATTTTCCGCTCGCCTGGAAGGGACAAAAGAAACATCTTGTTTTTTCTTCAACAATTTATGATCTCTAGTGGACCTCTCAGTAGGATTCGAACCCAGATGAAGTTCTGACCATCTGTCAGAGAAAAAAGAACGAATTGATCTTGTAGGATTCCCAAGAAATTCTTCGATTTCTTCCGGAAGCAGATGATTATTCATCCGCCTCTCAGGTTCCGTGAATAGCCAGGACATGGAGGAAGATCCAAAAAGGCATTTCGGGAATCGATCTGATTCTATCTCTGTTCGTTCCGTTTGAAGAAAGGAAGGATCCCAAAGAATCGATCTCTCTTTTAGTTGCTGAATCTCTGTTTGATCGATCAATGTGTGATATTCTGAATTCTCATTTCTAACGGAATCGAAATGATCTCTGGATTGATCAGAAGAAGATCCTTTCCATTGGCTAGAATCCGTTACTTGAACGAAACTTGTGGAATCATATTGAATATTTGACAATACATTCCATACCTTGCTAAAAAACCGATCCTTGTTTACCAACCACACATTGTCTAACCAAATCCAATTCTCTCTCGAGACGTTCCTCAAAAAATCCGATTCGTGCTGATTCTTCCCCCAACTAACGAAGAGATCTTGGCGGAATTGCCACATATGAAATTGAGCACAATTTTGCAAAGAAATACCCCACTTGTTTCTCGAGAAGAGATGGGAAACATGCTCAATATCATTGGATTGCATAGTTGCCCCAGCTCCTTGTTGTTTGAAGAAACTCTCCCCCTGAATTGGTCTTTTTTCACGAAAAGCAGACATGAGATAACAAATCAAGTCTTTCCCTAAGATTTCGAATAGCTGTCCCGAATTCAAGTTGATTATGTTTCGTTTCTTCCTCGGAGAAAGACGATCAAACAATTCCCAATCATGGTCCTTGCGGATCGGATCATCCGTATAGGATAAAAAAAGAAACTCCAGATATTTGCTATCTTTCTCTTTGAATGAGATTTCAATTCCAGCTACGGTTTCATTAGATATCTGACAACTAGAATCCCTCTTTTTTCCGATCCGGTTCCTCCACCACCGCGAACCCCGGTTAGATTCAGGCATGATACGCTTTTTCTTTATTGGTAGAACCCAAGTACTCTCTTGCGGATCCATGAAACAACTCTCAGAAATCTTTTTCCCTTTTGGAAGATACAGGAGCGAAACAATCAACCTATTTCTATTGGAAGACCAAAAAGATTCTTCCAATGTCTCCTTTCTGGGTCCAATGGAATTCATAGGTATAGGAAGAAGCCCCATCAAATAGAGATTTTTTCTTTCGACCATCTTTCGATTGTTAATACGAGATATAAGGACCACTACTACAAGCAGTACTACACCTTTGATCGTGAAATATCGATTGCTTGTTGCACCCTGTGAATCACGTGAAAGTAGGATACTCCAAATTCGGGGGTCAAAGAGTTTCATAAAACGTTCTTGGTGGAAAAAAATGTGAGTGAAAGATCCCACTGAATCGAATTTTATCCATGAATCTAAGAAATAGTGAGAATTCTTGATCTCTCTCAATATCTCTCTCAATTCGAATATCCAGGATTTGAATTGATGTCGTTTCATTGATTCCTCCTAAAGATTTCATTTCAATTGGAATTTGGTTATTCACGATGTACGATGATTCCTGTTAAGCATCCATGGCTGAATGGTTAAAGCGCCCAACTCATAATTGGCAAATTCGTAGGTTCAATTCCTGCTGGATGCACGCCAATGGGAACATACAATAAGTCTATTGGAATTGGCTCTGTATCAATGGAATCTCATCATCCATACATAGCGAATTGGTATGGTATATTCATACCATAACATATGAACAGTAAGAACTAGAATTCTTATCGATACTGGAACTCATAGGGAAGAAATTTATGGATGGAATCAAATATGCAGTATTTACAGAAAAGAGTATTCGGTTATTGGGAAACAATCAATATACTTCTAATGTCGAATCAGGATCAACTAGGACAGAAATAAAGCATTGGGTCGAACTCTTCTTTGGTGTCAAGGTAATAGCTATGAATAGTCATCGACTCCCGGGAAAGGGTAGAAGGATGGGACATACAATGCATTACAGACGTATGATCATTACGCTTCAACCGGGTTATTCTATCCCACCTCTTATAGAGAAAAGAACTTAAAGCAAAAGACTTAATAACACGGCAATACATTTATACAAAACTTCTACCCCGAGCACACGCAATGGAGCCGTAGACAGTCAAGTGAAATCCAATCCACGAAAGAATTTGATCTATGGACAGCATCGTTGTGGTAAAGGTCGTAATGCCAGAGGGATCATTACCGCAGGGCATAGAGGGGGAGGTCATAAGCGTCTATACCGTAAAATCGACTTTCGACGGAATGAAAAAGAGATATCTGGTAGAATCGTAACCATAGAATATGACCCTAATCGAAATGCATACATTTGTCTCATACACTATGGGGATGGTGAGAAGAGATATATTTTACATCCCAGAGGGGCTATAATTGGAGATACCATTGTTTCTGGTACAGAAGTTCCTATATCAATGGGAAATGCCCTACCTTTGAGTGCGGTTTGAACTATTGATTTACGTAATTGGAAGTAACCAATTAGGTTTACGACGAAACCTAGGAATCGATCACTGATCCAATTGGAGTACCTCTACGGGATAGACCTCAACAGAAAACTGTTGAGTAACGGCAGCAAGTGATTGAGTTCAGTAGTTCCTCATAGAAAATTATTGACTCTAGAGATATGGTAATATGGAGAAGACAAAATTGTTTGAAGCGCGCACAGAACCGGAAGCGCCCCTTGTTTCAAAGAGAGGAGGACGGGTTATTCACATTTCATTTGATGGTCAGAGGCGAATTGAAAGCTAAGCAGTGGTAATTAGAAAGACCCCCCGGGGAAAAATAGAGATGTCTCCTACGTTACCCGTAATATGTGGAAGTATCGACGTAATTTCATAGAGTCATCCGGTCTGAATGCTACATGAAGAACATAAGCCAGATGACGGAACGGGGAGACCTAGGATGTAGAAGATCATAACATGAGTGATTCGGCAGATTTGGATTCCTATATATCCACTCATGTGGTACTTCATCATACGATTCATATAAGATCCATCTGTCTAGATATCATCATATACATCTAGAAAGCCGTATGCTTTGGAAGAAGCTTGTACAGTTTGGGAAGGGGTTTTGATTGATAAAAAAGAAGAATCTACTTCAACCGATATGCCCTTAGGCACGGCCATACATAACATAGAAATCACACTTGGAAAGGGTGGACAATTAGCTAGAGCAGCAGGCGCTGTAGCGAAACTGATTGCAAAAGAGGGTAAATCGGCCACATTAAGATTACCATCTGGGGAGGTCCGTTTGATATCCAAAAACTGCTTAGCAACAGTCGGACAAGTGGGTAATGTTGGGGTGAACCAAAAAAGTTTGGGTAGAGCCGGATCTAAGTGTTGGCTAGGTAAGCGTCCTGTAGTAAGAGGAGTAGTTATGAACCCTGTAGACCATCCCCATGGGGGCGGTGAAGGGAGAGCCCCAATTGGTAGAAAAAAACCCACAACCCCTTGGGGTTATCCTGCGCTTGGAAGAAGAAGTAGGAAAAGGAACAAATATAGTGATATTTTTATTCTTCGTCGCCGTAAATAGGAACATTGAAAATCGAATTTTTGGAATTGGAAATAATGTGATGGGCGAACGACGGGAATTGAACCCGCGCATGGTGGATTCACAATCCACTGCCTTGATCCACTTGGCTACATCCGCCCCTTCCCTTATCTAGCTAAATCTCTTTTTTCCATTCATCATTATACTTCAGATTAAGATCGAGATATTGGACATAGAATGCCAATTTAAAAAATGGAAAAAAAGGAGTAATCAGCCGTGACACGTTCACTAAAAAAAAATCCTTTTGTAGCTAATCATTTATCGGGAAGAATTGAAAAACTCAACAGGAGGGAGGAGAAAGAAATCATAGTGACTTGGTCTCGGGCATCTACCATTATACCCACAATGATTGGCCATACAATCGCTATTCATAATGGAAAGGAACATTTACCTATTTATATCACAGATCGTATGGTCGGTCACAAATTGGGAGAATTCGCACCTACTCTAACTTTCGTGAGACACGCGAGAAACGATAAGAAATCTCGTCGTTAGTCGTTCTACTAAGTATTCATAAGTATTCATGTGAAAAGCCTTATCTTATATCTTAATAGTATTTAGACTTAAGAGTCTTTATCTTATAGTAAGAGTATAGGTATATTTATTTTTCTAGTATACTAATATACTAAGACTTATACTTTTCTGACTTATCTTATACTATACTTCACCTAGGCACTTATCATTCATTTCATTCATTGGCGGGGGAGAACTTTTATGATAAAGAACGAAAATTACGAAAATTCGGATAGAGAAGCAAAAGTGTTAG